ACCAAAAGCTTATGATCCTTTTTTCAACGGACCATATCGAGGAACGAGAAAAAAATTAGATTCACGTGCAATTATGAATACTAATACAGATACAGAAGATTTAGTAGAATTTTTTATTAGAAATAAAATTCATGATCTACTTATTAATGATTCCGTAGAACTTCACCATCAATCAGTTTTGAATTCTACAGAAGAAAAAGGAATTGATTTAGAAAGTAAAGCAAAATATTTGCAATTTGTATTTGATGTAATTACAACACATACAAAAGATCAAAAAAGAATGAAAAATCAATCTAGTGGAATTAGAAACGAAAAAATCAGTAAAAAGGTTTCTCGATGGTCATACAAATTAATTGAGAATTTGGGAGAAGAGGAAGAAGGAAAAAAGGAAGAAGATTTGGAGGAAGAATATTATGATATTCATTCAAGAAGAGCGAAACGTGTTATAATTTATAACGATAATGATCAGGATACCAAATCTTCTAGTATTCAGAATACTAGTAACAATGATCAAAATAATGATCAAACGGAAGAGGTGACTTTGATACGTTACTCACAACAATCGGATTTTCGTCGCAATCTAATCAAAGGATCCATGCGTGCTCAAAGACGTAAAACAGTTATTTGGAACCTCTTTGAAGTAAATGTACATTCCCTGCTTTTTTTGGATCGTCTAGACAAAACATCTTTTTTTTCGTTTTTTGATATCAACGAAATTAAGAATCTAATTTTTAGGAATTGGATGGGGAGAGAACAAGAATCAGAATTCAAAATTTCCTATTTTGAAAATGAAGATATAAAAGAAGAAAAGGAGAAAGAGGAAAAACAATTTCAAAAGGAACAGATAGAAATATCAGAAGCTTGGGATACCTTTATATTTACTCAAGTAATAAGAGGTTTGATGTTAGTAACCCAATCTTTTCTTAGAAAATACATTATATTGCCTTCATTAATAATAGCCAAAAATCTTTTCCGTATGTTATTATTTCAAATTCCCGAGTGGGACGAGGATTTTAAGGAATGGAATAGAGAAATCCATATTAAATGCACCTATAATGGTGTTCAATTATCAGAAACAGAATTTCCCCAAGCTTGGTTAATAGACGGTATTCAGATAAAGATTCTCTATCCTTTCTGTCTAAAACCTTGGAGAAAATCTAAGGCACGATCTCATCATAGAAATTTAATGAAAAAAAAAGAGAAAAAAACAAATTTTTGTTTTTTAACAGTCTGGGGAATGGAAGCGGAACTTCCCTTTGGTTCTCCCCGAAAACGACCTTTTTTTTTTGAACCTATTTATAAAGAACTTCAAAAAAGAAAAAAAAAGGTGAAAAAGAGATTTTTAAAACTTCTACAACTTTTAATAAATAAAAAAAGAAAATCCTTTCTAAAAGTTAGAAAAGAAAAAACAAAAGGAGTCATCAAAATAGTTCAAATTATCAAGCTAATAATGAAAAAACTGGATAAAGTAAATCCAAATTTATTATTTGAAGTGAGGAAAGAAAAAGTATATGAACTGAACGAAAATAAAAAATATTTAAAAAATAATATTCCTCGCGAATCATCCGTTCTAAATCAAACGATGAATTGGTTAAATTATTCACTAATAGAAAGAAGAATGAAAGATATTTCTGATAAGACAATCAAAATCAGGAATCAAATGGAACGAATTGCAAAAGACAAGAAAAAAAAAGAAATAGTTAGAATTTATGATAATAAAAGATCGAGATTACAGAAGTCTATTTTGAAAATACTAAAAAGGAAAAATATCCGATTAATGCGTAAATCACACTACTTTCTCAAATCATTCATTGAAAAAATATACATAGATATTCTGTTATGTCGTCCCATTATCATTTATAAGATCAATGCACAACTTTTATTTGAATTAACAAAAAAGATCTTGAATAAATCCATTTACAACAATGAAATAAATAAAGAACAAGAAAGAATTGATGAAATAAATCAAAATACAATGAATTTTATTTTGACTACAAAAAAATTGTTTTCAAATATTGATAATACTAAGAATAACAATCAAAATTCCAATACTTATTGGAATTTATCTTCCTTGTCCCAAGCATATGTTTTTTATAAAATATCACAAAACCAATTACTTAATAAGTATAAGTATCAATTGAGACCTGTACTTCAATATCAAGAGAGCTATCCTTTCTTTAAGGATAATTTAAAAGACTATTGTATGATACACGGAATTTTTAATTCTAAAGCAAGACATAAGCAAATTAATACGTTTGTAATGAACGAATGGAAAAACTGGTTAAAAGGTCATTATCAATACGATTTATCTCAAAAAAAAAGGTCTCGATTACCTAAAGAATGGAAAAATAGAATCGATAAACATTGTATGATTCAAAACAAGGAATCAAACCAATTGGATTTGGATAAAAAATACCAATTCATTTATTCCATGAAAGAAAATGACTATGCAGAGAATTCATTTATGAATCAAAAAGACAAATGGAAAAAACATTACAGATATGATCTTTTATCATATAAATACATAAGCCTTCCTAATTTATACATTTCTGGATCAACATTAGAAAGAAACGGGGAACAAGAAAATTTCAATAAATCAAAACCTGAATCATTTGATGTATTGGTAAGTATACCTAGTAATAATTATCTAGAAAAAGGATTTATTATTGATAGGAATACAAATTTGGTTGATAGGAATACAAATTTGGATAGAAAATATTTTGATTGTAGAATTCTTCATCTTTGTTTTATCAATAATATTGAGATATGGACCAATGCACATATTGGCATCAAGATGAAAAAAAAGACTAAAACTGAAATTAATAATTTTGAAAAAATGGAAAAAAAAGATCTTTTTTTTCCTACAATTGATCAAGAGATCAAAACATGCAATCAAAAAAGTTTCGTTTTTGATTGCACGGGAATTAAGAAAAAAAGATTATATGATAATGATACCACATCTAATCATGATACTATATCCAATCTAGAAACTTGGTTCTTTCCAGAATTTGTACTACTTTTTGATGTATATAAAATTCAACCTTGGATCATCCCAATCAAATCACTCTTTTTTCATTTTTCCATAAATGAAAAAAGTCAAAAAATTAACGTAAATCCAAATAAATCATCTAAGAAAAAAAAAGATCTTGAATTAGTAAATTCCAAGCAGGAAGAAAACCAAAAACAGGTCCAAAAAAATCTTGTATTGAATCTACTACAAAAAAAGAATAAAAAAGCTGTTGAAGAAGATTACGCAAGTATAGAAATAAAAAAAGATAAAAAAAAAAAACAATCTAAGAGCAAGAATGAAATGGAACTAGATTTCTTTTTGAAAAAATATTTCCTTTTTCAACTAAGATGGACTGATCCTTTGAATAAGAAAATAATGAAAAATATCAGGGTATATTGTCTCCTACTTAGACTGATAAATCCAAAGGAAATTGCTATATCTTCGATTCAAAGAGGTGAAATAAATCTAGATGAAATGCTGATTCAAAAGGACCTAGTTCTTGCAGAATTGATAAGAAAGGGAATATTTATTATTGAACCAATTTGTCTATCTATACGAAGGGACGGAAAATCTATTATATATCAAACTATAGATATTTCATTGGTAGATAATAATAAGCACCAAACAAAGGAAAAATACACAAAAAAAAGATATATTGAGAAAGGGGAGTTTGAAAAATCCAGTGTACAACACAGCAACATATTTCTGAGTGGAGACAAAAATGATTATGATTTACTTGTTCCTGAAAATATTCTATCCTCCAGACGTCGTAGAGAATTTCGAATTCGAATTTGTTTAAATTTCCGGAATTTTCATGTTGTGGATAAAAATAAAAGATTTTGCAATGAAAACAAAATAAGAAACTGTGGACAATTTTTGAATGAGGAAAAACATATTAATACAGATAGAAAAAATTTTATTAAATTCAAATTGTTTCTTTGGCCCAATTATCGATTAGAAGATTTAGCTTGTATGAATCGCTATTGGTTTGATGCCAATAACAGCAGTCGTTTCAGTATGTCAAGAATAAATATGTATTAACAATTCGGAATGAATTCAATTCCAATGAAAAAGGATTTATGATTTATAGTGGATTTCCTACATATCGTGTAACATATTTGGTAGATGAAAGCCAAAACATATACACTATGTAGTAATATTCTAATACATGATGCTGATTTCATAGTATATAAATTTTCATTAGGAAGAGTGGAATTTTTTTAAGTAAAAAGATTAAGTAAATTAAATAAAAAGAAGAAATAAATTGTTCTATTTCGTGAATATATATATGTTTTTTATATTTGATTTCTATTTGATCCAAATATACAAAACATAAACCACATAAAGAAAAAAAAAAGAGTATATGAATAGAATTCAATTTTGATGTATACTAGATGAAAAGATAAAAATAACTGACATATTAACTATTATTAATTTTACTGATCAGTAAAATTAACAGAAAAGAAAGATACAAATTTTAATTTATGATCAAAAATTCATTCATCTCAGTTATTACACAAGAAAAAAAAGAAGAAAATAGTGGATCTGTTGAATTTCAAGTATTCCATTTCACCAGTAAGATACGGAGACTTACTTCACATTTACAATTGCACAAAAGAGATTTTTTATCGCAAAGGGGTCTACGAATAATTCTAGGAAAACGTCAACGATTATTGACTTATTTGTCAAAGAAAAATAAAGTGCGTTATAAAAAATTAATAGATCAGTTAGATATTCGGGAACCAAAAACTTGTTAATTAAAATTTAATTTCTTCTTTAAGTTTCTTATTATTATCCTTGTTCTTTTTTCTTTTTTCATTCTTTTTTTTTTTTAATGAAAGAATGAAAATGTATTTAATCTATTTTATTTCAATCTACTGTGAATATATTCTTTTGTTCTGTAATTCTTCTCTATACAGTATTCTAGTCAACTGAATTGGTTTCATTTTTGTTCATATTTAAATGAATCGAGATAGATGAGGAATTTATCAATGATGTTAGAGCATGTACTTTTTCTAAGTGTTTATTTATTTTCTATCGACATCTATGGACTGATCACAAGCCGAAGCATGGCTAGAGTACTTATGTGTCTTGAGCTTATACTGAATTCGGTGAATATAAATCTCGTCACATTTTCCAATATATTTGATAGTCGACAATTAAAAGCAGAAATTTTATCAATCTTTTTTATAGCCATTGCGGCTGCTTAAGCAGCTATTGGACTAGCTATTATTTCGGCGATCCATCGTAACAGAAAATCAACTCGTATCAATAAATTGAGTTTGCTGAACAATTAGTTATAATTCTTCTATTTTTACATAGAAATCAAAACATAAGACTTTAAAAATATTTTAGAATATTTAAGATTCTAAAAATATTCTAAATTCTAAATAGAATGTACTAGAATAAAAATAATAAGATAATAGAATTAATTGAAATAATAAGATAATAGAATTAGAATTCAATATCAATATTCTCTTATTATTATTTACTTGTATTTACTTGTTTATTTTCTTTCTTCTATTTTTTAATATAGATTTCTGATTTAGATTTAGAGTTACTAACCTCTTCCATAACTAACCTAATAACAAACGTATTAATTTGATATTGATATCTTGATATATAATATATCATTATATCCTTAATTCTCTTTCTATCTATATAATTAGATTTCTATATACTAGATACTAGAATCTTTCTATATTCTATTCTATTTTCTATTTATATTTAAATATCTTATATATACATGTACATGACATGATTCTATATACATTCTATATAAAATTCTATATACATATAGTAAAATTAATAATACATATAGTAAAATTAATATGAATTGAATTCATAAACTTATATTTCATGGTTATTGAAATGTAAATCAAAGTATCTTGGTCCTTTCTTTCTCATAAACAGATTAAAAAATCTATTGATTCTTAAAATTTTGATAAATCATTGATTCGTCTGGTGTCTACAATATAAAATATATGATTATTTTATTTTATTATTTTACCAGATTGAAAATTTTTTGTGTTCAAAACTGGAATTTATAGACCCAATGTCACATTCAGTAAAGATTTATGATACATGTATAGGATGTACCCAATGTGTTCGAGCTTGTCCCACGGATGTATTGGAAATGATACCTTGGGACGGATGTAAAGCTAAGCAAATTGCTTCTGCGCCAAGAACCGAAGATTGTGTAGGTTGTAAAAGATGTGAATCCGCTTGTCCAACGGATTTTTTGAGTGTCCGTGTTTATTTATGGCATGAAACAACTCGCAGCATGGGTCTTTCTTATTGATATGTGAATATGTGACAAAAAATTCCACTTGAATCATTTGATTACTCTTTATCGACAAAAGCCCGTGCTCGGGAGAAGATACTATAGTATCTTCTCCCGAGCACGGGCTTTTCTGGTATAAATTTCTCTTATCTTTTTGGATGGAAATGTAAATAGGTCATTAGAAGGAACTCTAGTGTAGAATTATACCGACTATTATAATTCTTTCTACAATTTTTTCATAATAATCAGGTCGTTCAGGATCAAAAACAAAAGTGACACAAATTGTTTCAACCATTCTATTTCTCTCTGGAAAGTCAAAATCATCCTTTGTTTCTTCCTTTCTATTCACCTTTGTTTCTTCCTTTCTATTCACCTTTGTTTCTTCCTTTCTATTCACCTTTGTTTCTTCCTTTCTATTCACCTTTGTTTCTTCCTTTCCATTCACCTTTGTTTCTTCCTTTCCATTCACCTTTGTTTCTTCCTTTCCATTCACTCGGATCTCTTCCGTTTCATCTATTTTGTCCAGATCCTCCTTTTCTTCCGAACAAAGATAAAGATTTTCTTCGGTGGATCCCTCTTGTTCTTGTTCAGTCTCCTTCATTTCGTAAGTTGTTTCTACATCACTTTCTTCCTTTATTTCTCCCCCTTCTTCTGTTTCTGAGGTTTCTCTCTCTTTCAGTTTCTTAGTGACAATAGGTGACGGCATTCTGCCTAAATAGTAAACACAGGTGATAAATAAGAGGATACTAAAGATTCGATCCATAGAATTTCTCAATTCTGACACAAGATACTTATTAGATCGAATAGAACGATTTTGGCGTATCCAGAATAAAACCAACCCAACCCCTTTCATGAATAAAATGTGACCTATTAACCAACCAACAAAACTACTTGTTAAAAATAAAATCTTGTTGTTGCATCGAAACATATAAATGTTGACTAATCTGGCTAACGTGGAACTTGGTAAAATGAAATGGTTGAATAATGGAAAAATGAGATTATTTAGGAATACACATTGAATGCTGAGATTACGCATTGAATTTCTGTTAGTAGATCCATAATCAAAAAAGTTTTTCTTATTGTTCCAGAATAAATGAAACAAAAGATACGGTAGAACTAGGACAGTTATTGTATGAGGTCTACCTAATGCTAGGTGCAGAGGCGCATAATAAATCGATATGAACATTATGAGCTGTCCCGCAATAAA